GAAAGAAAAAAGAACTTACTATCTTTGGGATCTGATACTACACCGCTGCTTAATTCCTTAGTGGATCGGCTCTATTACATAAGCAGATTCCTAAATTTTGCCCCATATTATGGGATAAGTAAGCAGTTTTTTTTAGTTGTATCGACCCAGTCGCTCACTAATGGATCTTTACGGTGCTTTCTCTATCAATTTGGGAACTTTATCCATAGAGTAGTAGTATAGGCCATACTTTCTTCCTATTTTGATTCTCGTGAAGTGTCCTTCCTTCCTACAGCTGATAGGGCAAAATCGTTGTTTTGACGATCCCTATGTAGAAAGCCCTTTTTCTAGTATTTACTAGAAAATTTGATCCTTTCTTTTTTTTTCTTCTTTCTATAGTGGAGATAGTCGCACGTAATGACAGATCACGGCCATATTATTAAAAGCTTGCGGTAAGAAGGGGTTTCGTTCTAGTGCCCGGAAATAATATTCCAAAGCCTTTGTATGCTCTCCATTGCTTGTGTGTATAAGGCCTATATTATAGAGTATATAACTTCGATCATAGGGATCAATTTCTAGTCGCGTAGCTTCATAATAATTCTGCAAAGCTTCCGCATAATTTCCTTCGGATTGAGCCAACATCCGTTACGGTCGTTCATTCTATTCAAAAAATCTCCGTTCCAAAACCGTACATGAGGTTTTCATCTCATACGGCTCCTCCCTTCTGTACATAGTACTAAGCGAAATAATCTATAGAATAAAAATAGAATTAGTCCCATCTTATTATGAACCGAAAGGGGCTGGTATTTTTCCAAGAAATCTCTAGCCAACCTTCCCGCAAGAGGTTTTTCTTAACACCAATGAATTCTATTAATGCTAGAGGAAAACGATAGCTCCAAGAATTTCTTTGTTCTCAACGCCTCCTATTTAGAGGAATTAGCCACTTCAACGATCTTTGATGGTTATAGGGGTATCCAAAGTACAAACCTGATGGTTGTTTGTTATCCCAACCATTCTTCCCAGCCCTGATACCGATCAGGAAAGGGCTAATTTCTAACAAAGTTTTTCTCTTGTTGATTCCTATTTCTAGGTGTAGTGCTTTTCTCCCCTATGCTGCCTATTGGTACTAGTAGAGTAGGATTGGCCTGTAATACAGAACCTATCCTGTAGGTGTAACCTTTCGCTCAATACTCAAATCTACAATTGAAGCATCTGAGGCCGCATCAATCGAGGATACACGACAGAAGGAATTGTTAGTTCACCTCACCTTCCCCAAGCGTGGGTTTCCTTTACTAATTTTGTTCTCTCTATGCGAACCCCCTCTCTTTCTCGTAAGACTGAGGTGTAGGTAGGGCTAAAAAAAAACAAAAAAAAAAGAGTCAAATCGCACCATCTCTATAATAAGTAAATGCCCTTTTTTCCCCTGAGGTTGTCGGAATTATTCGCAATAAAATATTGGCTACAATTGAAGAGGTCTTATCAATGAAATTTCCATTTATACGGGATCTAGGCATAATTCCCAACCCATTCTATATAGAATTGTTTTCATTTCTTCACAAAATAACATAAAAACAAACACATTCGATTCTTATAAATCGATCGATCCATATGCTCTAAATGGATAAGAGAGGTATGGATTTTCCGCTCAGCTCAAATTATCTCCTTTTCCTTCTGTTTGGACAAGAAGAGATATGAAATATTTGACTAAGATTGGATTTCATTCCACTTTTCTATTTCTCAACAATAACTTCTCTCATCAGCTATTTCGCGTTTTCAAAGTCATTAATTGTCTCATACCCTTTTTTAGATTTCGATTGTATGGCGTAGCGTACCTTATGCAAACAGAATTCTAGGGTTCCTCTATTTTATTATGGAATAAGAAGAATTCTTCCATTCTCTTTTTCTTTGGTTTGGGGAAAACCCAAACTAAAACTTTTCGAGGGAGCGGAATTCCTAGTAAAAAAATCCTGGATCCTTCCACTTAGATGAAAAGGAATTTTTCCAATAGAACCATGGAACCCCCGAGCCGTTGTGGTTGTACCTGTACTGCAGGAATAGGAAAACTCGCTATTCACTTAGTTTATTTTCCATAATAAGATTATGTAGGAGAGATGGCCGAGCGGTTCAAGGCGTAGCATTGGAACTGCTATGTAGACTTTTGTTTACCGAGGGTTCGAATCCCTCTCTTTCCGTTTCTCTTAATTGATCAACGTTAACGATCACAATGTATCAAATCAAATAACAATTTATTCCAGCAATAATACCTTTATTTAATAGAAATTTTTTCTAGTAAATTACTGTGGTATGTAAAATACACATAGAGGAAAGAACAAAAAAGAAAAAAAGATCCTAGGGTTAATCCATTTATGCTAGTTGAATGGGAAAATACGAATTAAGGGCCTTAGGTCGATTTAGTTCGGGGAAAGGGGAAGGGGAAGAAAATTCTATGAACTTTTCCTTTTTTCGTTAAGTTCAAGTCTGACGAGAGTAATATTCTACAACTAACAACTCATTTATTTTGAGACCGACCCACTTCCTATCTAGGATTTTTTTAACTAGTCCTTTATATTGCAATGTGTCAATCGTCAAATGCTTTGGCAATTTCCCCGGGTCGGATGAAGCAATAGAATTTTGAATCAGACGTTTTGATCTTTGGTTATCCTTCGTAGTAATAATATCTCGGGGTTTGCAACGAAAACTTGGTATATCGACTATACGACCATTAACTAAAATATGTCTATGGTTAACTAATTGCCGGGCCCCAGGAATGGTTGAAGCCATACCCAATCGAAAAAGGATATTATCCAAACGCATTTCAAGTAATTGTAGTAAAACCTGACCTGTTGACCTTTTTGCTTTTCCAGCGATATGTACATATCTAAGTAATTGTCGTTCTGTCAGACCATAATGAAAACGCAATTTCTGTTTTTCTTGAAGACGAATACGATATTGCTCTTTTTTCCCAGAATGGAATTTCTTTTTCAGATTACTTCCGGATTTAGGTGTTTTTCTAGTGAGTCCTGGTAAAGCTCCCAGACGGCGTATTTTTTTTAAACGAGGTCCTCGATAACGGGACATGAAGACTCCTTGTTTATTTTATTGAAATTTCATTTTACACAATTAATTTCATTGTATTTACATTACAGAATACATCAAAATTAAAACTGAATTAAACTAAAGGATAAACAGAGTAAAATCTACTAAAGTACCACAAAAAATGGAATTTCATCAACATCTGGATTTTTTGTATATATATTATTTATTTTATTGTTTTGTATCTAGCAAAATTGTAAGGTAGAACCACATAATAGATCCTGGATTCTCCATTTAATTCGGAGAAAAAGAGAGATTCTTGTTCATGGAACATCGATATAGAAAAAAGCCGACTATCGGATTTGAACCGATGACCCTCGCATTACAAATGCGATGCTCTAACCTCTGAGCTAAGTGGGCTTACATAACAGAAATAGTGTAACAAATAGAAATATGTATAGTATAGGAAATCCGTAAAATGTCAGATCTTAATTATTAATCTTAGCTATTAACTAGTTCGAAATTGGAAGTTCTACTTAGAAAAAAATACTAGAACTTCATAAAGATAAAGTTAACTTGATATGCTTAACTGGAGGATATCCTTAAATAGGATTATAGAAATTTTTGAACTTTCTTTTTATTTCTCTAATTCACAAATTGATTTTTCTAATAGAATAGAATCTATTCCAATTTCTATATTGAATTTGATTTCAGATATTTTCAATTTGATATGGCTCGGATGAGTAATCTAATACATAGAAAAGAATAATATATATGATGAAAGATATAATAAAGAGAAAATGCGAATTTCTTGGCATTTTCATTCGATCATTATAGACATTTTTTGAGATATTTTGTTTTTTTTGTTATTTCTTAATAATTTAATGATTAATATTTCACTAAGGAGAACATAGAATCATAGCAAATGAAATTGCTAATTCTGATTAGAAAAAAAAGAATGAATATCAAGCGTTATAGTATGATTTTGAATACTCTAAAAAAGAAAGGCGGGGGGGGGTGGGGGAGAGAAAAACTTTGGGATATATTGATTCGGATTGAATTGCAAATACATCAACGATAGAATCAATTCAATTCTGAATTGCAATAAGCAGGGTCTGTCAAATAGAGACGAACTGCTAGACTACGTCGAGTAATGAATTCAACGATTCCAAAAAAAACTAAGAGATGGATGAAATTACACAAGGAATCCAGGTCTCAATCAAAGAAAAGGAAAATGGGGATATGGCGAAATCGGTAGACGCTACGGACTTGATTGTATTGAGCCTTGGTATGGAAACCTGCTAAGTGGTAACTTCCAAATTCAGAGAAACCCTGGAATTAAAAAAGGGCAATCCTGAGCCAAATCCGTGTTTTGAGAAAACAAGTGGTTCTCGAACTAGAATCCAAAGGAAAAGGATAGGTGCAGAGACTCAATGGAAGCTGTTCTAACGAATCGAGTTGATTACGTTGTGTTGGTAGTGGAACTCTCTCTAAATTTAGAGAAAGTAAGGGCTTTATACATCTAATACACACGTATAGATACTGACATAGCAAACGATTAATCACGGAACCCATATCATAATATAGGTTCTTTATTCTTTTTTAGAATGAAATTAGGAATGATTATGAAATAGAAAATTCTTAATTTTTTTAGAATTATTGTGAACCCATTCCAATCGAATATTGAGTAATCAAATCCTTCAATTCATAGTTTTCGAGATCTTTTAAAAAGTGGATTAATCGGACGAGGATAAAGAGAGAGTCCCATTCTACATGTCAATACTGACAACAATGAAATTTCTAGTAAAAGGAAAATCCGTCGACTTTATAAGTTGTGAGGGTTCAAGTCCCTCTATCCCCAAACCCTCTTTTATTCACTAACTATAGTATTTATCCTCTTTTTTTCTTTTTATCAATGGGTTTAAGATTCATTAGCTTTCTCATTCTACTCTTTCACAAAGGAGTGCGAAGAGAACTCAATGGATCTT